CAACAATGCCTTCGAATAAGCATGAGTAATCAAATGAAATAAAGCAGCTCGATAAGACCCCATACCTAGAGCTAACATCATATAACCCAATTGAGACATTGTAGAATAAGCTAAGCTTTTCTTAATATCTTTTTGAGCAAGAGCTAAAGTGGCTCCTAAAAATAATGTTATTATACCTATCAAAGCTATTTGATTTAGAATGTAAGGTATAACTATGAAAAGAGGAAGAAGCCGAGCTACAAGAAAAATTCCTGCTGCTACCATAGTAGCGGCATGTATAAGAGCCGAAATGGGGGTAGGCCCTTCCATGGCATCAGGTAACCATACATGAAGGGGAAATTGGGCGGATTTAGCAACAGCGCCGGCAAATAATAGGGAGGCGCATAAAGTAACAAATAAAAAATTAACTTCATTATTATAAACCAAGTTATTGAATATTTCAAACAAATCCCGAAATTCGAAACTACCTGTTATCCAATAAAAACCCAAAATTCCTAATAATAAACCAAAATCCCCGACACGATTAGTTACAAACGCTTTTTGACAAGCATTCGCGGCACTGGGTCGTGTGAACCAAAAACCTATTAATAGATAAGAACACACTCCAACTAATTCCCAAAAAATATAAATTTGTATCAAATTAGAACTAGTAACTAATCCCAACATTGAAGTATTGGAAAAACTCATATAAGCAAAAAATCTCAAATATCCCTGATCATGAGACATATAATTGTCACTATAAATAAGAACCATAATTCCAACAGTAGTGATTAATATCGACATAATAGAAGTAAGTGGATCAACCAAGCAGCCAAATTCTAAAGAAAAATCATTATTGATGGTCCAAGACCATACATATTGATAGACAGAATTTTTATTTATTTGCTGAATAGAAAAAAGGGCTGAAAAAACCATAACTATACTTAATAATAAAACACTAGGAAAAGCCCACATACGGCGAAGATTTTTTGTTGCCGTTGGAAAAAGTAGAAGTCCTGTTCCAATTAAGATAGGAACTGGAAGTGGAATGAAAGGTATAATCCATGAATATTGATATGTATATTCCATAAAAAAATAAAAAAAAAAATTTATCTTAATTAATTGTTTCTGAGTCACCGGTTCTTATTTCTTTTCTTTTGAAAGGGGTCGGTTAATAAAAAAAAATTAAGATATATAAAATAAAACTTAAATAGAATTTTCTAGCCTTAATTATTCTGAATCTTTCCAAACTACTTCAAATATTTAAAATCAAGAGGTTCTAATTGGTCAAATGATATAAATAAGTCACTAGTGAAAAACAAATCCGTATTTAATTTTATTAATACTGAAATATTCAATTCAAATTTTTAAATAAAATTTTATGAAGATAAAAAATGAAAATTAGAATTTTCATTTTAATTATTACGTATTACAATAATTTTTTTATATCTATAGAACAAGGATAAATAATTATACCAAAAACAGTATTTGATATGAATCATAAAGCCCATAACTAAAACTATTTATTGTAATTCGGTTATTTAGAATCATTAACCAATTTGTTTTGTAACTAATTGTTTGTCTTACATTACAATAAAAGCTATTTGTAGGAAATGCTATGATATCCAACACTTTAATTTTACGGAAAAAAAAAGGGGGGCAAATAAAATGCCTTTAAATTATGTATTTTGTATCCTTTAACAGATTAACTACTAGTCTCATTTGATAATTAAAATTTTGTGGACTCTTTCTTCGAGCTTGAAGAATTAAATTAATATTAAATTAATTAATATAATAGAAAAAATTATTAAAGTTTTTTTATTTTTTAATTAAGCGGGAGAAGGGTTGGGTTATTAAACTTTTAGATTTTTTTATTACATGTATAAATGTAACACGACGAAAATAGAAAGAAAACGAAACGGACAATCTTTCTTTTTTTTTTTTTTTTTATCAACTTCAATCTATTTGGCATAGTGTACCTTATCGTTCTTATTAATATTTTATGTGATTTTTACCCCCCCCCCCCCCTTTTTTTTTGGAGTCTAATTTAGAGAAAAAATAGATAGAGAATAGTAAAGAACAATTGATTTTGAACAATAGATGTCTTTCACATCCAACCGAAAAACCTATTATAACTTTTTAATGGCAGTTCCAAAAAAGCGCACCTCTATTTCAAAAAAGCGTATTCGTAAAAATATTTGGAAAAGGAAGGGATATAGGGCAGCATTGAAAGCTTTTTCGTTAGCGAAATCTCTTTCTACCGGGAGTTCTAAAAGTTTTTTTTGTGTAAGAAATAAATAATCTGAATCGTTCTAATAACTAATAAAGTGATATAATTTTGTTTATAGTTTATTTATAAGATTTATAAGTTATAAAAATGATAAATAATATTTATCAATTATAATAATATTTATCAATTATAATTAATATTTATCAATTATAATTAATATTAACATCATAATAGTATAGTAAAATATAATTAATATTAACATCATAATAGTATAGTAAAAGAATAAATATTAATATATAAGATAAATTACAATATAAACAATATACATTAAAAATAAAAAAAAAATAAAAAAGAATTAGTCTCATAATGTTTTAATTTAAACGAATATAAAATTGAATTTGTTTTACTTTAATTTGAAGCCAAATTTTTCTTTCGTTTCTGATATAGATAAGAATTCTGTTGTCTACTGAATTCTAAAAATGAATGGTACTTTTTTGTTTGAAAAAGGGGTAAACGCAAGCGCAAGGTTTCGCCTTTCATTTTAGTATGTTTTATCATTTTCCGGATGGGGATTATCACTTTCCCCATCGCCCTTACTCAATAATAAAAAGAATTTTTTTTTAGTTATATTTTTGATTTTATATTATAAAGAAGAGGTCGTTGAAACTAATTGATTAAGTTTAAAATGTTTTTTATAATCTTTTAAACCATTATTTTGGGTTTTAGAAATTATTATCACTATATAAATTCCTTAAACCCAATTAAATTAATAAAAGCCCCGTTTACATTTTTAGGTAGTTATATGACGAATGCGCCAATTTTGAGTGATCTATTTTAGATCCTATGTTTCGATTGGAAGATCGATCAAGATATAATATATGTATATTAATTAAAAAATTTAGAAAATATTTTGAAGTACGGTACAATTTCTATACGAAATTTTTTTATATGATTAATACGACCATCCCAAATACCTAACTTAATGGGTTTGCTAAATCTTAACGCAAATTCTCTACACAACAAAAAATCCTAACGCAACCTAACTATGCAAATATTTACATAAATCTTTTGAGTGTATCGCTAAAATTGTGTTATATAAAAATTCTATTTTTTTATTAATCGATAAAATGAATTTTTTATTTTAGATTAATAAAATAAATGATAAAAGAAATTAATCATTAAAAAATGCAAACGAGGCAGAACATTTTTTTTACTTATATCCAGGGATTGAAGTAAAAATTATCTAGTTACAACTGTTACATTTTAGTTTTAGGAGAGCATAAAGTAATAGCCTACGAAAAAATACATTGTTAGTTCAGTTAAATAAAATTGACATCCTAAAATACTAAATAACTAAATAAAAAATACTAAATAACTAAATAAAAAGATAATAATAAGATAACTAAATAAAAAGATAATAATAAGAAAAATCAATATTATTAACGTTAATGGAAACGTTTTAATCCCTAATTTTTAAACAAGTTTTTATTCATCAATTTGAATGGTTTCCTAAAAAAAAATATTGGATTGAATTAACTCCTTCAAGCTCGACGATTGAATAAAAATAGGTTATTATGATTTCGAATAAGCCGCTATGGTGAAATCGGTAGACACGCTGCTCTTAGGAAGCAGTGCTAGAGCATCTCGGTTCGAGTCCGAGTGGCGGCATGGCATAGAGTAAGTCCTATAATGAATTCAATTCCCGATTTCAATTCCTATAATTGAGGGACGTCTTTATTAATTTAATAATTTTTATGATATTTTCAACTTTAGAGCATATATTAACTCACATATCCTTTTCGATCGTTTCAATTGTAATTACAATTCATTTGATAATTTTATTAGTCGATGAAATCGTAGGACTAGATGATTCGTCAGAAAGGGGGATGATAGCTACTTTTTTCTGCATAACAGGATTATTAGTTACTCGTTGGATGTATTTGAGGCATTTACCATTAAGTGATTTATATGAATCATTTATTTTTCTTTCGTGGAGTTTTTCCTTTATTCATATTATTCCATATTTTAAAAAACATAAAAACCATTTAAGCGCAATAACCGCGCCAAGTGCTATTTTTACTCAAGGTTTTGCTACTTCGGGTCTTTTAACTGAAATGCATCAATCCGCGATATTAGTACCCGCTCTCCAATCCCATTGGTTAATGATGCACGTAAGTATGATGGTATTGAGCTATGCAGCTCTTTTGTGTGGATCATTATTATCACTAGCTCTTCTAGTCATTACATTTCGAAAATTCATAAGGATTTTTAGTAAAAGCAATAATTTAGAAAATGAGTCAGTTTACTTTAGTGAGATTCAATACGTGAACGAAAGAAACAATGTCTTACGAAACACTTCTTTTATTTCGTCTCAAAATTATTACAGGTATCAATTGATTCAACAATTGGATCGTTGGAGTTATCGTATTATTAGTCTAGGGTTTATCCTTTTAACCGTAGGTATTCTTTCGGGAGCAGTATGGGCTAATGAAGCATGGGGATCATATTGGAATTGGGATCCAAAGGAAACTTGGGCATTTATTACTTGGACCATATTCGCTATTTATTTACATATTAGAACAAATAAAAATTTTGAAAGTGTAAATTCTGCAATTGTGGCCTCAATGGGCTTTCTTATAATTTGGATATGCTATTTTGGGGTTAATCTATTAGGAATAGGGTTGCATAGTTATGGTTCATTTACATTAACATCTAATTGAATAAAAGACTTGACGAATATAAACATAGGACGTCATACAGGTATATATACGAAAACTTCATGTAAACAATCAAGAACCATTTGAATCATTTCCATTACTTGATTCAAACGGTTCTCACAAATTCAAAAGATATCTAGTTATAATAGAATTCCAATTTTTTTTATTTTACTTAAAAGAATATAAAAGACTCATTTTTTTATTGTACAATCAACCATTTTTAAAATCATGGGATTTCAGTTTCATTTTTTGGTTTACTCACAAAAACTATCGAAAAAAATAATTGGATATAATAGCTTCGACCTTGTCAACTGATAATGATAAAACGAAATCGGGATAAACACCAATACCTATTACAGGTAAAAGGATAGAGATCGAAACAAATAATTCTCGCGGTCCAGAATCAAAAAAATAAGAGTTTGGGGCATTAAAAAGCTTGTATCCATAGAACATCTGGCGTAACATAGATAATGAATAAATAGGAGTTAATATCATTCCAATTGCCATTACAAAAGTAATTAATATTTTTGTCATTAAAAGATATTTTTGACTAGTAAGTATTCCAAAAAAAACTAACAATTCGGCAACAAAACCGCTCATGCCCGGTAATGCAAGAGAAGCCATTGATAAGATACTGAAAGTCGTGAATATTTTTGGAATTGCGATAGCCATTCCGCCCATTTCGTCGAGATAAACAAGACGTATTCTATCATAACTCGTTCCGGCCAAGAAAAAAAGCGCAGCGCCAATAAATCCGTGAGAGATTATTTGTAAAATGGCTCCGTTGAGTCCTGTATCGCTTATAGAACCAATTCCTATAATTATGAAACCCATATGAGATACAGAAGAGTAGGCTATTCTTTTTTTTAAATTACGCTGACCGGGAGATGTTGAAGCTGCATAGATTATTTGAATTGTGCCTACTATAATCAACCAGGGAGAGAATATAGAATGGGCGTGGGGTAATAATTCCATATTGATCCGAACCAATCCATACGCTCCCATTTTTAATAAGATTCCGGCTAAAAGCATACAAGTACTGTAATGTGCCTCTCCATGGGTGTCTGGTAACCATGTATGTAAGGGTATGATCGGTGATTTGACAGCAAAAGCAATAAGAAATCCAATATAGAATATTATTTCCAGTGCTACAGGATACGATTGATTAGCTGATGTTTCAAAATTTAATGTTGGTTCATTGGAACCATATAAACCAATACCCAAAACTCCCATTAATAAAAAAACGGAACTTCCTGCAGTGTACAAAATAAATTTTGTAGCTGAATACAAACGTTTCTTTCCCCCCCACATGGATAGAAGTAGATAAACTGGAATTAATTCTAACTCCCACATGATGAAAAAAAGTAAAAGGTCTCGAGAAGAAAATGGTCCTATTTGACCGCTATACATTGCTAACATCAGAAAATGGAATAGTCGGGAATCTCGAGTAATCGGCCGAGCCGCTAAAGTAGCTAAAGTTGTGATAAATCCTGTCAGTAAAATGGGTCCTATAGAAATTCCATCTATTCCCAATCTCCAGTAAAAATCAAAAAAATCGATCCATTTATAATCCTCTGTCAGTTGCATTAATGGATCATCCAATTGGAAACGATAACCGAATGCATAGGTTGTTAGAAGGAGTTCTATTATGCATATACCTATAGTATACCAGCGCATTTTCTTATTTCCTCTATGAGGGAGAAAGAAAATTAAGGAACCCGCGAATATTGGCAAAACTACAACTAGCGTTAACCAAGGAAAATTATTCATGGTAAAAACAAGATAAACTTGGACCAGAAAAACCCGTGCTCAAAATAAATAGTTTTTGAGCGCGGGTTTTTGTCGGTAAAGGTAAAAAAATCAAATGTATTCAAGTAGGGTTTTCTGGAACGTATTAATAAGCCAGACCCATACTTCGAGTTGTTTCATGCCATAAATAAACTCGAACACTCAAGAAATCTGTCGGACAGGCGGATTCACATCTCTTACAACCGACACAGTCCTCTGTTCTTGGAGCAGAAGCAATTTGCTTAGCTTTACACCCGTCCCAAGGTATCATTTCTAATACATCCGTTGGGCAGGCGCGCACGCATTGAGTACACCCTATACACGTATCATAAATCTTTACTGAATGTGACATTTGGATCTATAAATTTTTGAATGTCAGAAAGTTTCGATCTAGTAAACTTGTAAATGAATCATATATTTAGACACCAGATGAATCAATAATTTATCATAATTTTTCTAATCAATCTACTTCTGGATTGACTCATGCGATAGAGCCAAGATACTTTAATTTCTTACATTTTTGAAAACATGTATTATTACGTTAATGTATGGTCATGGTAATTCTAATTTATGAATATTAGAATTTATATGATTAATACTACTTATTCAACAAATTCGATTGATTGATACGAGTTGATTTTCTGTTACGATAAATTGATGAAACAATAGCCGGGCCAATAGCTGCTTCAGCGGCTGCAATAGCTATAACAAAAATTGAGAAAATATTTCCTTTTAATTGGCGACTATCAAAAAAATCAGAAAATGTTACGAAATTCATATTAACCGCATTCAGTATAAGTTCAAGACACATAAGGGCTCTAACCATATTCCGGCTCGTGATCAATCCATAGATACCGATAGAAAATAAGTAGGCACTCAAAACAAGTACATGTTCGAGCATCATTGACCAACTCCTTATCAATTTCGATTCATTTCAATATGAACTGAACAACAATTCAACAGATTCAATTGACTAGAATAAAAAAAAGTACGGAACAAAGGCAGATTTTCTATTATTAATAGAATAGATTGAATAATTTCTATTTTAGACATAAACAATCTTTAATTAAAGGGAAATAAATGTAATGTAATAAAACCGAACAGAGTTTAATGTGCATTGCTAATTCTATAAATTTTTTACTGTCGCGCCACGGCAATTGCACCTATCAAAGCGGCTAAAAGAATTATCGAAACGAATTCAAATGGAAGAAAAAAATCTGTTGATAAATGAATTCCAATTTGTTGACTATTACTTATCAAATCTTGCTCTATAATCTGGTTTGATCTTGTAGTCCAAATAATTCCGTACCATGACGTATCCGTAATAATAATCATGAGTAAAACAAAAATACTTGTACAAACTGGCAAAGTAACCACATCCCCAATGGTCCAAAGATTCAAATCTTTGTAATATTCTGAACCATTCATGAACATCACAGCAAATACGATTAAAACATTTATAGCTCCCACGTAAATAAGGAGTTGTGCAGCAGCTACAAAATAAGAGTTTAATAGAATATAGAATAAGGATATACAAACAAGAACCATTCCCAATGAAAAGGCAGAATAAATGGGGTTGGTAAATAATACCACCCCCATACCTCCTAGTATAAGAACCGATCCCAGAAAGACTAAAAGAAAATCATGTATTGGTCCGGGCAAATCCATTATATGTAAAATAAGAGATAAATAAATAGAAATGTTTTTCATGACCTTATTGAGACCCAACCAGAAATTTTTTTTTTTTTATGATTTTTGAGCAATTCCTAATTTAATCCTAAGTAAATAAATACTAAGGGATATGAATAAATGTGAGTACTATTATTGGACTAATTTCATTCTTTATCTGAAAGAGTCGTTCTAATTCTAAACGATATATTTTAAAACAATTATGGATATATTAATTAATGGATTTTCAATCCAAATTAAGACGCGTTTCTTACCAACCAATCAATAGTTGGTATTTGTAGTTATTGACCAAACAACACGAAAGAAACCTAAATTCCTTCTATATTAGTTATTAGTAAAGTAATTCTAAATTATTCGTTAATAAGAGATTTACTTATTTATTTGAGGCGAATTCAAAATTGTTCGAATTGTATAATCGTCAATTACTGACATTGGTAAACGACCCAAAGCAATTTGATTATAATTCAATTCGTGACGATCATAAGTAGAAAGTTCATATTCTTCAGTCATTGATAAACAATTCGTTGGACAATACTCAACGCAATTACCACAAAATATACAGACTCCGAAATCAATACTGTAATTAAGCAGCCGTTTCTTGCGAATATCAGTTTCCAATTTCCAATCAACAACGGGTAGATCTATAGGACATACACGAACGCATACTTCACAAGCAATACATTTATCAAATTCAAAATGGATTCGACCGCGGAAACGCTCCGCGGTGATTGATTTTTCATAAGGATATTGAATAGTTACGGGTAAACGATTTGCGTGGGATAAAGTAATCATGAAACTTTGACCAATGTACCTTGCAGCTCGTACTGTTTGTTGACCATAATTCATGAACCCAGTTACCATAGAGAACATATCGTTAATATATATATGAATAGTTTTATCTTTGTTTATTTCTCTTGTTTGAGACACGTTGTGAATATAGAATGTTACTTTACAGTGAAAAGAGTTGGAAAGAAGTTGTTAATAATAGATTACCGAGAGAAATAGGTAAAAGAAATTTCCATCCAAGATTCAATAGTTGGTCCATTCTTAGCCTCGGTAAAGTCCATCTTGTTGTGATAGGAATGAACAAGAACAAATAAGTTTTAGCTAATGTAATAAAGATACCAATTATCGCTCCAAAAACTCCACATGTTTTATTTATTTCAAAAAGCTCAGAAACATATATGTCCGGAATAGATATATTCCAACCTCCCAAGTAAAGAACTGTTACAAATAATGAAGAAACCAATAGGTTTAGATAGGAAGCAACATAAAATAACCCAAATTTTATACCCGAGTATTCGGTTTGATAACCTGCTACTAACTCTTCTTCTGCTTCTGGTAAATCAAAAGGTAATCTCTCACATTCTGCTAGGGAAGAAATAATAAAAATGATAAACCCTATAGGCTGACGCCACAAATTCCATCCCCAAAAACCATATTTTGATTGCGCCTCAACAATATCAATTGTACTTGAACTGTTAGATAATTATAGTCGGTGATACCATCACTGTTACCATCGCTATTACAGAACCGTACATGAGATTTTCACCTCATACGGCTCCTTGAAGGCCAGAAATAAATATAGGGACCGCGTCAGTATTCTTTTTTGAATCTTGATATGTTTGTAGGATGGATAACTATCGGCCGGTCCCAAATTAGACCAATTGAATTCTGTCTGTTATAATTATTTTAATTCAAAATTAAATAAAAAAAGTACTTCTGAATTGATCTCATCCTTTCTTTAATTTAATAATTTCAATTCTTCTTTGTTCAGTAATAACTTAACTGTTCAATAAAATACTTCTTGTAAAAATATCAATAACCCGTTGGTTTCACGTACGAAAAAAAAAAATTCTATATTAATTAATGAATTATGACACAAATTATATATCTATTAATATGTATATGGGAAAGAATAAAAGTAACAAAGAATAAAAAAAGTATATCTTTTTTTTTTTTCGTTCCTATTCTTCTTTCTATTTCTGAGAAAAAGAGGGCTTTCAAAATAAAGTAAAGGATTATTTCGTTTCGAATAGTTATTTATTAAATCGGTGGATAGGAGTATACTCTGGATTGGAATCGTGTCATGGGGAGTACTGCCTGATCATTTCTACCAACTTAAAGCCCCAATTAGTATTCTTTGTTTGTATATTATGTAAAAATGTCCTTTTGGAGAATTTACATAATCTCCATTACTAATCCTTTACATATGTTCGTGTTTCTAACCATCCACTCGTTTTTGCTCAATCCCCCGTTATGCTAATACATAAAAATTATAGTGAAAACTCAATACGGTTGATCTTTTGAACCCGCTTCAAGTCAGGATGACTAATCAACCAATCTTGGGGGAAACGGTCTCTTCTGTTTATGTTTATTTCCGCTTAACTCTCTAACTCTTATACATAGAAAATGAGAATCAATCTTTTTACTGCGAATTTATATATAAGCTGTTTTCTTTCACTCATATAACTATTTGATTTAGTTCATCAACCCGAATAATGAATAAAAAAAAAAATTAAGATATCTACTCAATCCATTCCAACCCTTTCCTTGAAAGGAAGGAATAGAGAAAAGTTTATGTCTATATATCAACGAATCGCACGTAGAGATATTGATAACACACATAAAGTTAATGGTATTTCATAACTAATCGATTGAGCAGCAGCTCGTAGACCGCCTAAAAAGGAATATTTATTATTTGACCCGTATCCCGACATAAGAAGTCCAATCGGAGCAATACTGGAAATGGCAATCCATAAAAAAACACCGATATTGAGATCCGCTAAAACAAGGTGATATCCAAAAGGAACTACTGAATAGCTTACTAAAATTGATATGACTGCTGTGGATGGCCCGATACTGAATAAACGAGTATCCCCCCTAGATGGAAAAAGATTTTCTTTGAAAAGTAGTTTTGTCCCATCTGCTAGAGCTTGAAGAACTCCCAAAGGGCCGGCGTATTCAGGTCCAATACGTTGTTGTATCCCTGCCGATATTTCTCTTTCTAACCATACAATTACCAGTACGCCTATTGTGATTCCCACTACAAGAGTCAAAATAGGAACAAGAACCCATAGAATTCCATAAACCTCTTTTAAAAATTCTAATCTAGAAAAAGAATCGATATCTTGTACTTCCGGTGTATCAATTATCATTTCAACGATCAACTTCTCCCATAATGATATCTATACTACCTAGTATCGTCATAATATCAGCCAATTTCATTCTTTTAACTAACCGCGGAAGAATTTGCAAATTGATAAAACCCGGCGGGCGGATTTTCCATCTCCAAGGAAAACCACTCTGATCCCCTATGAGAAAAATTCCCAATTCTCCCTTTGGGGCTTCTACTCTCACATAAAGTTCTTGTTTCGGCAATTCAAATGTAGGAGACGGCTTTTTACTAATAAATCGATATTCAAAATCATTCCATTCCGGATTCCTTTCTCTATCAAAGTATCGTATTTCTAAATTCTCATAGGGTCCCCCTGGAATTCCTTCCAGGGCCTGTTGAATAATTTTTACGGATTCTATCATTTCACCAATTCGGACTAGATAACGAGCCAATGAATCTCCTTCTTTTTGCCACTGTACTTCCCAATCAAATTCGTCGTAACATTCATAATGATCAACTTTACGAAGATCCCATTGTATTCCGGAAGCTCGCAGCATTGGTCCCGATAAACCCCAATTTATTACTTCCTCTCTACCAATAATGCCTACTCCCTCGACTCGTTCTAAAAAAATAGGATTTCGTGTAATAAGTTTTTGATATTCAGCAACTCTTGTTAAAAAATAATCGCAGAAATCCAAACATTTATCTATCCAGCCATGAGGTAGATCGGCCGCTACTCCTCCGATACGAAAATAATTATGCATCATTCTCATACCGGTGGCAGCTTCGAATAGATCATATACTAATTCTCTTTCTCTGAAAATATAGAAAAAGGGAGTTTGTGCACCAATATCCGCCATAAAAGGACCGAGCCATAACAGATGAGAAGCTATACGACTCAACTCCAACATAATTATTCTGATATAGCTGGCTCTTTTAGGTACTTGAATATTTCCCAACTGTTCCGGTCCGTTTACAGTTATTGCTTCTGTGAACATAGTAGCTAAATAATCCCACCGTGTTACATAAGGCAAATATTGTATAATTGTTCGATTTTCCGCAATTTTTTCCATTCCTCGGTGTAAATAACCCAATATTGGTTCACAGTCAATAACATCTTCACCATCTAGAGTAATGATGAGTCGAAGAACACCATGCATTGATGGGTGGTGGGGGCCCATATTGACTATCATGAGGTCTTTTCTTGTAGCCGGTATATTCATAGGTTTTTCCTCGATTCATTCTTTCATGAATTGCTGAAAACGAAAAAAAAGTTCATTAAAATTCAAGATCTAATAAATCAAATAATTCAAAATGCCTTTATAAAAATAAAATTAACGAGTTTTTGACTCCCGAATATCCAACCGATTAATTAATTCTTTATAACATATTCTATTTTTCTTTGACAAATAAGACAGTAATCGTTGGCGTTTTCCCAGAATTTTACGTAAACCTCTCTGAGATAAATAGTCTTTTTTGTGTAATTGTAAATGTGAAGTAAGTCTTCGTATCCTATTGGTGAAACTAACTATTTGAAATTCAACAGATCCTCTGTTTTCGTCTTTTTCTTCTTGTGAAATAACTGAGATGAATGAATTTTTTACCATAAACTGAAATTTTCTCTCCCCCCCTCTTTTTATTTTAAGATATTTTTTATTGATAGATATCTTTATTGATCAGTAATAATAATGCCCCTAATTTTTATTTGGTATATACAAAAATTTGTATTTCGTTATTAATTTCTAATTTTTTTAATTTAATAAAACTTACTCAATCCTATTTTCATTTTAAAATTGGATTTGAAAGGGGATACAAAAGTATGGTTGGTTTCTTCACTCACAAAAGATAAAAGTTTAGACCTAAAATAAGAAAATTTTGTTCATTCTAGATCTAATTGATATGTCATTGAATTAGTATCATGTATCAGAATGGAATGTAAGACAATGTATGCGTGCATCTCTTTGTCGTCATAGACCAGATATGGTATGGGAAATATAGGAAAAATGTACTATTAATGAATTTTCAATCGGGGATACATATGTATCCTTACCATACTGAAACAACTGCCATTATTGGTATTAAACCAATAACGATTCATACAAGCTAAATCTTCTAATCGATAATTGGGCCAAAGAAATAGCTTTAATTTTATAAGTTTTTTTTTATATTTTTTGCTTTTATCCACAACTTGACTGTTTACCTCATTCCCATTACAAAAAGATGCCTTTCTATGTCTATTCTTAGAATTTAAACAAATTAGAATTCGCAATTCTCTACGACATCTAGGCGATAAAATATTTTCAGGAACAAACAAATCATAATTTTTTTTATATCTATTTCCAGTCATCTTTTGATGTTTTGTAATGACTTCATCAGAATTCTTATCAACATGTTTTTTTTCTCGGTATCTTTGATTTATTTGATGTTTACTTTTATGAACTAATGAAATACCGAGGGTTTGATACATAATAAATTTTCCATCATTTTTTATAGCTAGACGAATTGGTTCAATAATCAAAAATCCCCTTTTAATAAATTCTGTAAGAGTTACATCTTTCTGAATCGTCAAAATATCCAGACTCATTTCGCCCCTTTGAATAGAGGATATAGTAATTTCTCTTGGATTTATCAGTCTAAGCAGGAGGCAATATACGTTGATGTTATTGATTATTTTTTTATTTAAAGAATCATCCCATCTCAATTGAAAATACAAATACCTTTTTAGGAAGAAATCAAACTCCGCTTTTGTATTGATCTTGTATTGCTTTTTATTTCTATGTTTTTTCATGTCCGATCCCGTATAATCTTCTTCAACATCTTTTTCTTGGTTTGAAAGAGCTGATTTAAGATCTGCTTGGCCCGTGGATTCTTTTTCTCCTTGATTTCGGTTTTCTAATTCAAGAGATTTTTTTTCATTCGACGATATTGATATAAAAGGATCTCTTTTTTTATTTCCAGTGATGCTTTTGTTTTCACTAGCATTTTTTTTTATATTAGAATTAAAAAGTAGTAATTTAATTGGTATAACCCACGGTTTCATTTTATACGTATTATAAAGTCTCACAAATTCTGGCAAGAACCAAAGTTCCAGATTTGATATGGGACGACTTAGTATTTCTTCATTCATTCCCATCCAATCCAAAAGGGGTTTTTGATTGGATAGGTTGATTTTTTGATCTTGCTGAAGTGTGAGATAAAAAAGACCCTTATTATTGATTTTATCAATTATTTGATACTTATTAACCCTAGTCTTAGTATATTTATTACTGTTAGTGTCAGTATCAATATTGATCCAGGCCTCAATATCGACCTTCGTTTTAAGACAAAAATCGAGAATTCTCCAATCAAAAAATTTTCTATCCGTATTTTTATCCATATCTCGAATATCATCTTCTACCATATTAAATGATTTTTGTTTATGCGTGTTGTAATTATAAAAAATATCTTGGTTAGTTTTTACTTGTAATGGTGATCCATAAATTGAAGAGTACTTCTTAGTTTCAGAATTTATAGATTTATATGCTAAAAGATCATATCTATATTGTTTTTTAAAATTATCCTTTTGATTCAATAATAAATCTGTTTCAATTTTTGTTTTTTTTTCGTAGTGAATTAATTCATCTTTTTCATATAAATCACACAAATCTTTATATAAATCTTTATTTTGAGCTATACAGTTCAATATATTTCGCCATTTTTGTGGTACTACTCTAGACCATTTAATTTGAGATACATCACATTGATATTGATAATGACTCCTTAACCAATTTGTCCATTGATTCATTCCAGAATTGCGAAGATTCTTAGGTCTTAATTCGGAATGAAATAGTTCTTGTCTTATAACAAAAAAATCCTTTATTTCATTCTTAAGAAAAAGGGGGGTTCCATTATATTGAAATACGGATTTCAATTTCTCTAACTTAATAAGTTGGGTTTGTGATAATTTGTAAAATACATATGCTTGTGAAAAGTAAGATAAGTCAAAAAAAGTCTTTGAATTTTTTTGACTAAGACTAATATTAGTATTAGAAAGTGACTCTTTTATAATCGAAATAAATTTAATTAAACTTTGATTTGTTTTATTAATTCTTTCTTGATTTGCTTCATTACTGTTAATGTTTTTATTAATAATTTTTTTTGTTGATTCAAGAAAAAGTTGTGTATTGATACTAGGAATATTAATCATAGATAGAAAGATATCTATGTATATCTTTTCAATGAAAAATATTATAAAATAATGGGATTTACGGATTAATCGAGCAGTTCCTCTTTTTAATATCTGCCAAATATTTTTTTGTGATTCCAATCTTTTATCATCATAACTTATTTTGTTAGAACTCAAATTTCTATCTGAAGTTATAAATCCCTTTTTCTTGTCTTTTGTAATTTTTTCTATTTGATTTATGATTGTGTTTATTCTATCAGTCAGATCTTGCATTTTTTTTTCTGTTAATGAATAATTTGTCCAATCCTGAGATCTAATTTGAATGGACGATTCCTGAATCATCCGATTACTGATTATTGAATCTTTTTTAATTTCACTCAATTCATATACTTCTATTTCTCTTAATCCAAATAATACAATTGGGTTTATTTTTGAGAGTTCTTTTATTATTTCTTTTATAAACAGAATGTTTTTAATGATCCATTTTTTTGGTTTTTTTGAGACATTTAGAAACAATTTTGTTTGTTCTTTAAAAATTCCTAGAATTATAAAACATTTCTTTTGCAATTTTTTAATTTTTTTTTTGAGTTCTTTTAAAATCGGTTCAAAAAATGAAAGTTTTTTTCTGGGAGAACCAAAAGGTAGTTCAGCTTCCATTCCAAAAATTGTTAAAAAACAAAAATCATTTTTTTGACCTTGCTTTTTCATTGGATCATTATAAGGGGCTCGTAACTTAGATCTGTGCCAAGGTTTAAGACGAAAAGGAAATAGGATCTTGATCTGAATGCCGTCTGTTAACCAGTTTTTTGGAAATTCTTTTTCTGATAATTGAACGCCGTTATAGGTACATTTAACATGCATTTCTCTATTCCAATCCTTTAAGTCCTCATACCATTCCGGAAATTGAAATAATAGTATACGGACGATATTTTTAGCTATTATCAATGAAGGTAATATAATATATTTTCTAAGAATTGATTGGGTTACTAATAAAAAACCTCTCATTACTTGAGCAAGTAAAATACTATCCCAGGCTTCCGCTATTTGTATACGCACTTTCTCCTTTCTTTTGTCTTCTTCTTTTTTGTCCTCCTCTTTTTTTTTCGCGCTTTCTTTTGTCTTTTTCTCTGTATAATTCGAAATTGTGAATTCTGTGTTTTTCCACATCCAATTTTTAAAAATTTTTTTCATCCGTTCAGAAATATCAAAAAAAAAAAAAAAAGATTTGTCTATTCGGTCCAAAAAAAGAGGGGAATGCGCATTTGCTTCAAAGAGTTTCCAAGTAACTGTTTTACGTCTTTGAGTGCGCATGGAGCCTTTGATTATGTCTCGACGAAAATCCGATTGTTGGGAATAACGTATCAAAGCAACTTCGCCTGTTTGATCAGTATTATTAGTTTCTTTGGTATTAGTATAAGCATCAGTATTTTGTTGGTTATCAGTAAAAATCACTACACGTTTGGATTTTCTTGAACGAATCTGATGATCCTCTACCACAGTTTCTTCGGTTTCCCCCTCCTGTTGTTCAAAATCGTTGATTAATTTGTATGACCATCGAGGAACTTTTTTATTAATTTCTTTTATTCCAATAGATTTTTTTTTAATCATTTTATCGTTGGGAACAGTTCTAATTGCATCAAATAATAATTTTAAAATTTGGATTCGATCCTCTGAATCAATTCTTACTTGTTCGTGTTCTGTAACTAAAAAAAGTCTTTTAAAATTTAAATTTGATGTGTATTTTACAACCAATTCATTGATTAAATTTAATAAATAAAAAATTTCTGTTGTTAATGATTTTCTATCAAATGAAT